AATGCATGAAAGGATCCTTAAACAACCATAGATTGGCCTGAAAGGCCTTAGCAAAAGCTTCTACAAGTACAAGATGTTCTAGTTTTCCATAGAAATAGATTCGTTCAAGAAGGGTTCCAAAAGACGTTGAACATAAATGAGAAGATTGGTTACGAAGAAAGACGAAGATGGATTCGTATTCACATAGATGAGAATTATATAGGACGAAGAAAAACCTTTGATTTCTTTTTGAAAAACAAGAACTGGCTTTATTTGGAGTATTCCAACTACGATACTCATGGAGAAAGAATCGTAATAAATGTAAAGAAGAAGCGTCTTTTACCCAGTAGCGCAGAGTTTGAATCAATATTTCCAGATGGGCTGGGTAGGGTATTAGTATCTCTAATACATAAATTAAATGTGAAAAATTGTCCTCTAAAAAAGGGAATATTGAATGAATTGATCGTAAATTATGAGATTTAATTCCTTTCCTTTCTAGCGAAGATAATAATCGGAGATAAAACGGAATTTCTACAATGACTGCAAATCCTTCTGATATCATTTGAAAATAAAAATTCTTGTTGCGTCCAAAAAAAATATTTTGGTTAAAATCATTAGCAAAAAGAATCAAATGCTTCTGTTCATACTGATACATTCGCTCAATTGCACGTTTCACAATAAGTAAGCTGAATTTATTATAACCTGCATTTTCCAAAAAAATGGATCTATTTCTATTTAAACCATGATCATGCGCAAGTGCATAAATATACTCCTGAAAGATAAGTGGATATAAGAAGTAGTGTTGTTGAGATCTATTTAGCTTCAAATATCTTTGGAATTCCTCCATTTGAAATTCTAATTGAACTAAAGGTAGAGGATTTTGGGGGTTATCAATGAAACATAGTGCGATACAGTCAAAACGAGGTATTCTAGTAATAAACGAATAGATACCTCGGATACAGGTAAACTTATCAACGGATTCTCTCCCCTCTCTTTTCCATTTAAACGAAAAATTTATGTTCGTATAGGATAACAAAATACTTAGAAATCCTTTATTTTTTCAACCAAATCGCTCTTTTGATTTTGGAATTTTTTTATCAATATACTGTTTCTTCTATACACACATTTCTATTCCATAATGGAAAATGTCAATAGTTAGGATTCATTAAAAAATAAAGAATCCGTTCATGGGATAATCTCTTCCCGTATCAGGCACTAATAAATTTTTAACGTCTAATTAGATCGGGTAATCGTTCAAATTAAGAACAGAAGCTCGTTGCTTTTTTCCCTATAATCAATAAATTGAAGCCGTTAGGGCTCTATATCTATCCATTTATTCATCCGACCCGACTTGAAATTGAATTCTTTTTGTTCCGTTTCAAAAAAGAACACAAGGGTTTGTACCGATTCGGAAAGAATGCAATATTCCTCAGAAATCTTCGTTGATCCGACATGCTATTTTTTCCATTCATTCCCTTTCAGGATCAGTCGTGGTCTTCCAAACTTTACCGATGGTATGGACGAATCCCTCGCTTCATCCAAATGTGTAAAAGATCCTAGCCGCACTTAAAAGCCGAGTACTCTACCGTTGAGTTAGCAACCCAAATATAAAAAGTTTATGTAGATACAATAAAAAAAAGAAAAAGATAGATAAATGTCAAAATTTATAGACCACCCCCTTAGTTCTTATGTTATCGACTTTTCAATCAAAACCCCTATTCTTATTATATCTTAGTTCAAATTATATTCTATTAAAGAGAATCCAAGGAATCCCATCATTTGAATAATATAAGGTTATAAGGTAAAAATCAAATCTCTCGAACAGAAATAAATTTATCTACTTATCACGATGAATTATATTTGTTCGATACACTGTTGTCAATATAAATGTTGAGAAAAGAATACAATGGAAAACAAAATAAATGTAATTTATTTCAATACTATTAAAAAAAGGGCTTGTGTTGGATTGGCACTATATAGCTGAAAAAAGTTTAGATAAAGGAATAAAGAAGGAACAAGTAGAAAAAAAATATATATATAAATACAAAAATATAATTATAAGAATTACTACCCCTTTCTATTTCTTTATTTCCTTAATTAAAGTTTGTTTGATTAGGAACAAGCTACTTAAAAACCTCCGCCTTTTTTAAAAGATCCCGAACAGTTCCTGTGGGCTGAGCGCCCTTTTCAAGGAAATATAGAATAGCAGGAACGTTTAAATAACTTTGATTCTTTATCGGATCATAAAAACCTACGTTCCGAAGATCTCTTCCTTCTCTTCGGGATCGCACATCAATTGCAACGATTCGATAGACGGCTCATTGGGATAGATCTAAGTAAATGAACAAGACCCCCCCTAGAAACGTATAGGAAGTTTTCTCCTCGTACGGCTCGAGAAAAAAATGATTTGGAGTTTTGTCTACGTATAGAATTATAATTAATGGCAAAGAAGTTGATAAAATAAATTATAATGGGATTTAACTCATTTTTTTCTTCCCCCTTCCTTAAAAAAAAGTCATTTGTACCCATAACTCAAGTTGGATAATTCTCAAATAGCTTAAAAGAAAAAAATCTTTAGGCAATTTATTTCATTTTTTGAATGGTCTTTAACCCCCTCTTGTTTGTCTCATTTAATCTTTATCTTTATTATATTATACAGTTATTGAGACAATTGAAAAAACGGCGTTTCCTTGTTCTGGGATCCTTTTTTCTTTGTTTTAAATCAGTGGGTTTAGACATTACTTCGGTGCTTCTTAATCCTTACAAAATGGCAGCAACATACCCCTTTTGTGATTTCTTTCTATCAAAGAATCATATAAACGCTCGATTCCCGCGCAATACACTTTGAATCGAAAGACCTTTCTCAATTCCAACAAATTTTACTTTTGAATTAAAAACTTGACTGAATCGGATCCTTTCGATTTATATATTGATATACTTACGAAGTTGTTCCAACCTATTGATTGGTATTAACCCTAGATTCTTGCCCCCTGAAAGATGAATCCATAGCTTCTACCCGAGCTCCATCATGTACTACATTTTTCATTACAACCTAACAAAAATAAGGATTCTAGTGAAAACAGAACAGATGTCGGATCAAGAGCACCTTCATTCATAGAAAAGATGGCGGATGTAAGAATAAAAATCCACACCGGATCGTGTCCTTCAAGTCGCACGTTGCTTTCTACCACAGCGTTTCAAACGAAGTTTTACCATAACAAAACATTCCTCTAATTTGGAACCCATATGGAATTGATTCAATTATGGAATCATGAATAGTCATTGGTTCCGTCGATACATAAACATTTTAATCTATACCCTTTTTTCTTCTATACAAAGATGGTAAAAATTTTTTTGAAGCAATCTTAGCAAGACCCCACCTATTATTGTATGTTATTGTATGAATGCAACACTTTACTTTTTATTAAAAAAACTAATATAAATATAGAAAGAATACGAATATGAATAAATGAATTCTTTTTTACTCTACATCTTAAAGTGACTCAATACGGCCCATTTCCTACTTTTTTTAATACCAAAGATTCAACTCAAAGGCAATCATTAAAAATTTTTATAATAGAAAAAGTTTACTATTTCGATATCATTATTTGAATAAAGTTTTACAGTAAAGACTAAAAATTTGATTATCAGAAAAAAAATATCTTTTCTTTTCGAATTGAACCATCAACGATTTAAAGCAGATAAGTTAATTGAACAAAAACCCCATTTTTGTGTGAGATAGATAAAAAAGACCAATCTAAGAGAAGATTTAGGTACTTGTTCTTTCAATTTGAATTTTATTAATAAGATAAGATGAACGAATAGGGGTTTTTCATACCTATCAGATATACTGAACTACAGTCTTTATTATGGATATGTAACTTGATTCGTTGTTAATGAGATTCGGACATACACAGATATTGAAATGAAGACCTACTGTTACTGTTACTAATTAAGAACTATTTACCCCACGACTCTCTGGGAATGCTGAATCAGAACAAAAAAAAGGATCCCCTTTGGGGAAAGGATACTCTCTAGGGACAAAGACAAACAAGTCCAGATTGGGCGCTTGCTCGTAATTTGTTAGTTTACCCAAATCCAGTCTTGTCTTAAGAGACTTAATCCCATTAATCCCATTAATTGAATGTAATAACCTTCCTTTTGTTTAGAATAAAAAGATCCTAATAATTTTTGGCTACCCCATTTAAGTTTAATTTGAATAGATAAAGAATAAGATATAGGAAAGAAGGGCTCTTTCTTATTGTGATTCAAAATAAAATGTATCGTTGAAAATTAAAAAAGATATGAGACGTAAGGTTTTTCTTCAAATTAAGTAGCTAAACCCCTTCAATATGAAGGGAATGAACATATGATGAAAAATCCGCCATACTTTATTTTATTTTTTAATTAGTTGAATTCAACTAGGGTGTGACCTATGTTACCATCATATCTTGATCACAAACAAATATATTTAGTACTATCTGTATGTTGTGAAAAACAAAGATATGATTCATAAAAGAATCATTATAAATTATAAAAGAAGCAAGAATGACATTATATCCAATATTAGGCATTTAAACATAACGTTATTTTCAAAAGATACTTTTACTCTGATACAATGTATATACCTGGGACGAAAGGATTCGAACCTCCGAATACCGGGACCAAAACCCGTTGCCTTACCACTTGGCCACGCCCCACCTATATTTCCATTCTACACAATAATATTATTATTGGGTCTTGGTCAATTCCAGGACAATTTTATATATAAAATTTTTATAGAGTAGATTAAATTCTTGCTAGGATTTTTACGCGTGTAGATATAGAATTCAACCAAATCCATTGATCATTACATATAATTAAATTAAGATATTCTATGAAAGTATGATTTCTTCTATTCTCATTCTCCTTTGTTTGAGAATTGGGGAATTTTTGATTGGGTGGGTTCAAAGAAAAAGAAGGATTTTTGTCTACCTTACTTTACTTCATTTTTCCTTATATCATTAACTCAATCAAAATGC